CGCCCAGGTTGACTTACTAATGGGATGCCCTAATGCATTACAAAATTTCATTTTAGCCAATGATCCAATCAAAGGACTAATTGGAACTAATGTATCAATCTTTTTCATAGCATTATCCATTAGAAATGAATTTTCTAACATTTGACTCCGTACCACTGAAAGATTTAGTCGCATACTTGAAAGATAACCCAAAAAAAAGAGAGAATGTTTGGATAATTGGTTTATATGGATTCTTCCTGGTTCAGACCACACATAAAAATGACATTGCCATAAATGGACAAGGTAATATTTCCATTTATTCATCAAAAGAGGCGTATCTTTTGAAACCAGAATGGATTTTCCTTGATATCTAACATAATGCATGAAAGGATCCTGGAAGAACAATGGGATAGCCGGAAAATCGTTAGAAAAGACTTCTTCTATAGGATGCTTTATTTTTTCATAGAAATATATTCGCTCAAAAAAGCTCCCAGAAGATGTTAATCGTAAATGACAAGATTGGTTACGGATAAAAAGTAAGATGGATTCATATTCACAAACATGAGAATTATATAGGAATAAAAAGAATCTCGAATTACTTTTTAAAAAAATAGAAATAGATTTATTTGAAATAATAAGACTATTCCAATTATAATAATCGTGAAGAAAAAGACGTAATAAATGCAACGAAGAGGCATCTTTTACCCAGTAGCGAAGGATTTGAACTAAGATTTCCAAATGAATAGGGTAGGGTATTAGTACATCCGATACATAATTTAAATATGGGAATTTGTCCTCTAAAAATGGAAATATTGAATGAATCGATCGTAAATTAGAATATTTTACAATTTCTGTCCCCTTTAAAGAAGATACTAATCGTATGGAAAATGGAATTTCCACAATGACCGCAAATCCCTCGGATATCAGTTGAGAATACAAATTCTTATTGGACCAAAAAACGTTATTTTGGTTAGAATCATGAGCAACAAGAATCAAACGATTCTGTTGATACATTCGAGTAATTAAACGTTTTACAATTAGTAAACTAGATTTATTGTCATAACCTACATTTTCTAACAAACTCGATTTATTTAAACCACGATCATGAGCAAATGCATAAATATACTCCCGAAAGATAAGTGGGTATAGGAAGTCATGTTTCCAAAATCTATCTAGTTCTAAATATCCTTGAAATTTTGCCATTTGAAATTAGATTTGAACTAGAAATGTAACTAAGAGATTTATTGGGTTATCAAATGATACATAGTACGATACAGCCAAAACAAGGTATTACAAGGTATTATAATAAGAAAAACCTCGGAAAAAGGTAAGACTCATCAACCATCAACGGACTCTCTATCCTCTGTCTTTTTTTTTTATTAAATTGGTTTATTTATGTTCATTCTATAATAACAAGATGATTAGAAATCCTTTATTTTTACAATCCAATCGCTCTTTTGATTTTGAAACAAAAAAAAAATAAATCTTTTTATCAATGTACTGCCTTCTTTTACACATCTATCCCCACCTCATAATTCAGAATGGAGAATAACTAATAGTTAGGACTCATAAAAAAATAAATAATCCACTTATGGGAAAAAACTTCCCCGCGGCAAGCACTAATATATTGTTAACATCTAATTAGATCGGGGAATAATTCATTCAAAAATTCAGAACAGGAGCTCGTTACTTTTTATTTCCCTATAATTAGAACCGTAGCAGGGCTCTATCCATTTATTTCCTCGACCCAGCTGTAACTTTAGTTTAATTTTTTTTTCCACGCCCCAAGAATAAAAAAAAAAAAAAAATTAAACAAGGTTTTGACCGATACGGCAAGAATGAAATATTCTTAGAATTCTCCATTGATACGACATGCTGCTTTTTCCATTCATTTCTTTCAGGATCAGTCGCGGTCTTACAAACTCTACCGATGGTATGGACGAATCCATTGCTTCATACAAATGTGTAAAAGATGCTAGTCGCACTTAAAAGCCGAGTACTCTACCGTTGAGTTAGCAACCCCAATCAAATAGCTAAAATGTATAGATACAACCGGAATCCCAATAAATAAAGAAATTGAATTGCAAAGCGCAATCAAAACATTAAAAATGGCAAAACAAAAAAAAAAATATAAAAATTGTCAAATCAAAATATAGATAAAATATGGATAAAGTCAAAATATTTGTAGAGCAACTCTTGTCTCTTATGTTATCCATTATTATATTTTATTCATTTTAATAATAAAAAAACTAAGGACTTATTGTATCACAGAAAATCCAATGGAACCCGTTATTTGAATGAAATAAAATAAAATCTAGGGAACGGAGATAAATAAATGCATTTATCCACGATCGGATTATATTTATTTGATACATTGTTGTCAATATGAATGGAAATGTTGAGAAAAGAATACAATAAAGAAATAGAAGAAATAGAAAATAAATTCGAAATTGAAATAAAAATGGAAATATTATTAACTAATAAAAAAATTAATTAATAAACAAAATAGAAATATTAAAAGAATTCAATTTTAAATAAAAAAAAAAATAAGGACTTGTGTTGGATTGGCACTCCATAGATAATTGACATATATACAAAATAAGGTATAACCGGAAGAATAAATTTAATTAAATAATTAAAATAATAAAGTCGAAAAAATCGGGTTTATTCATTATTCAATCAATAAAAAAATAAAAAATAACTTAACCTTTTTATTTTTTATTATTTTTTATTTGCTCATAGAATTCCAACAAAAAACACCCCATATGACATGAAAATAATATCCAAATTGAAGACCCAATTATCTCTTGATATTTTTTCTATCTATTCTATCAATTATATCAATAAAATTTTATCAATAAAATATATTTTGATCGTTATAAACGACGACATTCTATAGTAACAATAATAAATTGAGTATGATATGAATAGAACAAGTGAGGAGAGAAAATAGCGAAGAAAAGATTATATAAAGCTATATCTATATACAAGTAATCCACACTCTCTTTTTTATATATTTCATTATATAATTTCATTAATTGAACTTCATTTGGTGATTAAGACCAAGTTCAATAAAAACCCCTGCCTTCTTTAAAATATCATGAACAGTTCCTGTAGGCTGAGCGCCTTTTTCAAGGAAATATAGAATAGCAGGAACATTTAAATCGGTTTGATTCTTTATCGGATCATAAAAACCCACTTTCCGAAGATCTCTTCCTTCTCTTCGGGATCGAACATCAATTGCAACGATTCGATAAATAGCTCATTGGGATAGATGTAGATGAACAATACCCCCCCCGAGAAACGTATAAGAAGTTTTCTCCTCGTACGGCTCCAGAAAATTCGAAATTATGTCTATGTATAGAATTCTAATATCAGATAAATCCATAAAATCATCAAATCAATTAAATCACGAATTCTCTTTCTTTCTATGACTTAAATGACTTAAATACTTTTTCTTATTCGTTCCAAAAAAAAAATTGCATCCTCATAACTCAAGTTGTATAATTCTCAAATAACTCAAGGAAACCTTTATAAAAATTTCATTTATTGAGCGGTCTTTAATCCCCTTTTGTCTGTCTCTTTTAGAATTTATTTTTTTTTTTTTATTCTAATCTTTTTGTTCAGACAATTGACAATTGAAAACGGTATTTTCTTGTTCCAGGATCCTTTATCTTTGCCTTGAATCATTGGGTTTAGACATTACTTCGGTGATTTTTAATCGTTTCAAAATGGCAGCAACATACCATTTTTGTGATTTCTTTCCATCAAATAATCATATAAATGGTTGATTCTTGTTTAATACACTTTTAATTTGATCAAAAGAGTTTTACCAATTCAAAAAAAAAAAAACTTTGGATTTGAAACTTGCTTGAATTGGATCTTTTCGATTTATATATCGAAAATAGACTTACAAAGTTGTCCCAATTTATTGATTGATACTAACCCTAGATTCTTGCCCCCGAGAAATGAATCAATACTTTCTGCTCGAGCTCCATCGTGTACAGTAAATTTATATCAAACCACAATACCCCCTCAAAAAAATGAGAGGTCTAGTGGAAAAGAACAAATGATGTCGAGTCAAGAGCACTTTCATTCCTATATAATTACTATATTATATAGTATATAATGGTGGATGTAAGACTCCACAACGGATCGTGTCCTTCAAGTCGCACGTTGCTTTCTACCACATCGTTTTAAACGAAGTTTTACCATAACATTCCTTTAGTTTGTAACCCGTATCTAATTGATTCCATCATGGAATTATGAATAGTCATTGGTTCGGTTGGTACTGGTACATAGTAATCTATACTTTATCTATACTTTTTTATCTATACTTTATTCATTTTATCTATACTTTATTCATTCAATATAAAAATAAAAAAAAATGGGTAGTTTCTGAAGAAGTTTTAGCAAAAATTCAATTTAACTCCAGATCCAAAAAATATTAAAATATTAATTAAATAAAATGAAATAAAAATTATTAAAAAATTTACAATTATATACCAATTATATCCATAAATTATATACATATTATATATATAAATCTATTAAAATATATAAATTAAAATATATAAATAAATTGAATAAATTTAATTTATAAGAATCTATAATTATAATAAGAATATATAATTCTAATAATTTAGATCTAATAATTTATAATTTAGAATAATAATTAATATCAATTAAAATATATAAAATATAAAATATTTCAAAAAAAGATATATATTTAATATTTAAAATAAATAATAATTCTAATTTTAAATATAAATAAATAATAATTCTAATAATTATAAATAGTAATAGCACGAATCTAATAAAATCTAATAAAAAAAAAATGAAGTTTTTTTGAATCTGCATCTTCAAGTAACTTGATAGTGATAGGATAAATTCAACAATTCTATTTTTTGAGTGAAATGGTGGATAAAAACTGATGTAAGGGAAGATTCATTTTTTTTTTCATACTGATTGATAAGAAATAATATGGATACCTATATCTATCGAATAGACTAAACAATTGTTACTGAAAGAAATTATAGATATTCTATCTTAAATATTTAAGATTTAGAATCTTTATAATTTTCAAATTTAGAGATCACAAATAGAGTGAATTTTATCTGTGTCTTATTTGAACTCGATTCAATTTGTGAAAAAGATATGATTCCCAGAAGAATTATTAAGCATCACATTTTTCCAATATTCTTACTCTAAAATGAAATAAAAAAATGAAATAGAAAGTTGTTAAAAAAAAAAGACTGGAATCGAATCTATATTATTCTATATCAGAATATAAAATAATATTTTAATGTTATAGATGGATTGAAGTTATAGATGGATTGAATCTGTGATAATGTTATAATAGATTTGGTATGCTCTGGGACGGAAGGATTCGAACCTCCGAATAGCGGGACCAAAACCCGATGCCTTACCACTTGGCCACGCCCCATTTCTATTTGACACTAATAAACACTAATATTATTAGTAGTTGTTCGTCAATTCCAGTCTAAATATCTATAAAAAAAAATCTGATTGTTAATAAAATTTTGTTATATGTAGATATAAAATGAAACTCAATTTATTGATCATTACATATAATTCAATTAAGATATTGTATGAAAATATGATTTGAGAATTAAAGTTGAAGGATTTTTGATTGGGCGAGTTCAAATCAAAGAAAGTTTTTTTGTCTATCTTATTTTTATTCATTTTCCCCTCTATCAATAACTCAACTTATTAATAACTCAATCAAAATAAATACAAGTATCTTCAAGAACAATTTGTTATGCTTAATATATTTAGTTTGATCTGTATCTGTCTTAATTCTACCCTTTATTCAAATAGTTTTTTCGTCGCCAAATTGCCCGAGGCTTACGCTTTTTTGAATCCAATCGTAGATTTTATGCCAGTAATACCTTTGCTGTTTTTTCTTTTAGCTTTTGTTTGGCAAGCTGCTGTAAGTTTTCGATAAGATCTTTAATACTATTCTAGACAAATTTATGATTTATTCGAAAAAAAAAAAAATTCTAACAATTGATAAGATCAGATAAGTTTTACAGTATAAATCCTCGATTCAAATATTGAAATTATTGTACAGCCCTGATAAATTTTTATCACCCCTTATTCCATTCCTCATTCTGACCTCTTTCCATTGAAAGACCATATTGGAGTTCCTCAAAATATCTCATTTTGGATATAAAAGAAAAATTTTTGTAATGAAAAACTCAACTTTTATTACATATTACAATTCCATTTTTTTTTTTTTTTTTTCTCTAATTATAAAAAACACTTTATTTCTTGGTGTTAAAATCCAAAATAAAATTTAAATAGTTAGGGTATGCGGTATAAAATAAAAATAGAGAATCTATTCTCTTTTTCCTAAAAAAAAATCTTGGAGATTGTTCGATGCTTACTCTCAAACTATTTGTTTACACGGTAGTGATATTCTTTGTTTCTCTCTTCATCTTCGGATTCCTATCTAATGATCCGGGTCGTAATCCTGGACGTGAAGAATAAAAAAAAAAAAGGGTTTTTCTTGCTTGATTTTTAAAGGTTCTTAGTAGGATTTTCTCTATTCCACACCTTTAACTATTAAAAAAAAAATAATAAATAAAAAAAAAATAATAAATCTCGATTTCTTTCGCGATAAATTCGAAAGAAAATACCAAGTTTTAGATGAAAACGGAAAGAGAGGGATTCGAACCCTCGGTACAAAAAACTCGTACAACGGATTAGCAATCCGACGCTTTAGTCCACTCAGCCATCTCTCCCCCGATTGAAAAAAGAAAATGACTATGTTACATTAGTAAACAAACATAAAACTTGAAAAAAGCTCTTTTCCCTTCTTAATTTTGATTTTATTCATCTTTCTTTTCTATTTTTAATAGAATTTTTTTTATCATTAAATATAATTAAATTTATATATATATAATTAAATTTATATAATTAAATATTTAAATATAATATTATATTATAATATATATAATATAAATTATTAACATATAAATGTTAAATATAGTTTTTTATAATATAAAAATATAAAAGTGAAATAAAAAATAAACAATAAAATAATATTAAATTGAAATTCTTTTTATTAAATATTAAATTCTTTTTAATTATTTAATTTGAATTAATTTATTTATTATTTCATTTGAATTATATATATTATATATATATTGAAATATATTTAAATTGAATATAATATTCAAAATATATATAAATAAAAATATAAATAAAATCTTTTTTTTTTTTTTTTTATTTCATCCAAAGAAACCTTTTATTTCCACGGCTTGGCTTGGTCAGTACCTAGCTGGGCCGGGCCTCTTTTGTTCCAACGAATCGGAATAAAATTATTTATTTAATAAAGTCAAATTCATTTTTTAATAAAAAAAAGCTAAGTAAAGAAAAGAATGGAACTCTTATTATTTAGTTATTTAATAGTTATTTAAATGAGTTTAAATGAGTCCTCGTTTCCTAATCTTAATCTCATTAGGTCCTCTGACAAAACACGTTAACTTTCTAATT